CTTTTTCTGCTCATCCCCCTCGCCACTTTGGGAAAGCCAGAATAAGAGGTTTCGGAGTATTGGCTTAGGAGTGTAAGCAGGAACAAAAGCAAGCTGGAATTGGTAGTAGCTGGGGATATAATATAGGCATCGGCACCGAAAGGAACAAGCAAGAGTCACTTCAATAGCTACAAGCAAGAGGAAGAGGCAGGAATGGATAGTTCTTTAGAAAAGGTACACAAGCAATCGCCACAGGAACCGGTATATATGAGTAATCGTAATGCACGCAATCAAAGGAACCGTAAACTGGATCTCCTTCGCTTCGTCCCCTCCACCGAAACAGCAGGAACCGTACAAGAACGAGTCAATTGAATAAGCGCAACTGGAAACAGTCAGTCTGACTTGCTCCATTAGTAGGTCTAGTCTATATGGAACTCGTCTATTGCTTTTAGTAAACAATAAAAAAAAGAGGTCTATTGGTTGGCTGTATTCCTCACCTGTCAACTCGCAAGCAAGCATTCGTTGTCTTTTGTCACTCAAGTTAGCTATCCATACCGTAACCGTAGTATGGAAGGTTTTCTTTATTGACCACGCACTCACCTCTAGCTGTAATCACTCCCTCAAGCAAGCGTACCAGCACGCCTACCAACTAGAATGAGGACAGCCAGACTAACCCGCCACAACCAATCACTATCACTCGACAGGGCATACTACCCTAGCTACCTACACGCATAACAGGTAAGAGCATACGAAGAAGAGAAAAGGACCTACCTTAGCACATTCACCTGAGGAAGGAAGGGAAGCTACCTAGCCCTGTTAGCTCCTACTAAAGTAAAGGAAGGGAAGAATTGGTCTGAACCTCTTTCTTCTCTTCTTATGATTGTTCCGTGATGGGTTTTCTCCTTTTAGGATTAGGTTTCTATCCCCGTGTTGTGCTAAGCTCATTTCTCTTATTAGGTCTTACCTTTTTTACACTGTGGACGTTCAAATTGCATACCATGCAAGTCATTCATTATCCACACATGTCATACATCTTTCATATAGGATGATTTTAGAAAGCACCTAAGTGTTGGACATTTGCATGATACAGGTAAACCATAGCCTAGAAAGAAGCAGGCAAATCGCTCTAGGTTAAAATAGAACCTACCTCGGAAAACGACTTTAGAAAACGATTACTGCAGATCGACATCGGAGGTGGCCCAAACCTAGGCTGTGACGCTTCCTGTTGAGTACATAATGTTGACTTGAAGTTCGTTTACACAGTACGAAAAAAACGATTCTAAAGAATGGGACTCAGTCTTAAGCAACTTCTTTATTCAAAACAAAACAAAAATACATGAAATGAACCCACCTATCAAAGTGGGCTGGTCTGCTCATTATTTATTTTGTTTTCGTCATTTTTTTCATTATTGCAATACAAAGTAAAACCTCCACTATACTAGTTATGGAGGGGATTGGCGCCGGATGGAACAAGGCGCTTCGAAGCCAGTACTGTAGCTGGATTGAAAAGCAGCCCCTTACCCTTTCGGTCGAGCACAACCTCCCGAGCGCTAGGTTCAAGCAACTTCATACTTCGAAAATCCCGGACTGCGAAGGCGCCGCCCAGAGACGACGTGACAAGAAAAATGAAAAGCAACATCGCTGCCCCGCGGATTCTTGCGCCGTCCATCACTGCAAAACAGATTGAGCTACGGACATCAAGGGACCGAGATTATATGCTGCTGCAGAAGCGGAATCGAAGGAGTTGGTTGAAAGTTAAGGATAGCGTGATTGGCCGATTGGTTGGAAGGTAAGGATAGCATGATTGACTGCTTTCGGGTCCTATGGATCATGGGCCACAGCTACTTGGGTAGAGACCGCTGAACATCATTTGGACAGGCCGAGGCTATATGGGCTTAGGCCTTTTGATGGCTGTTTCTGGGCTATTTGGATAGATTAAGATCCTTTCATGTAGGAGAGTCTTTGATGGACTCGGATCCTTTGCATGATTTCATGTGAGGAGCCACCTTTGACGGGCTTTGAATTTGGACAGATCCAGCGGGCCTTCTTGCATGGACTTGGGCTTGCTTTGATGATGGGTAGAAAAAATTCCTGATTTTCTTTCCTCGGCGAATGAAGTTTCTGCCCTTGTTGAGTGAGTAAGGCCCGATCGAGCTTATGTGCTTGCCAGGTCTTTCACCATCTGCTTTTCCTCGAGAATGTGAGACTGCTCACCCTCAGTAATCGTATTGTCCGCTCTTTTCATTGATTGTACAGCTTTCTCTAAACAAGGAATTTCTAGGGAGTCCTCCCAGTCGGCTAAAGGCGCAATGGCTTTTGGTTTTGAATCCGGCTAAGGTGTGAGCAAGGGTATCTTCTTTGGGGTCTATCACCATAGCCTTTTCCTTTAGCTATTACGCTATCCTTCTAATCGGCTAAGGTTGAATTTGCTTTTGCTTTAGTTGTTGTCATAGAGCGACCTTCTGTTCTTTCAGTTGTGTAAGCCTTCCACCTCTCTCTTAGCTTTGCATCTTTTCCATTCGGTCCAAGAACTAAGAGCGGTCGAAGTCCTGTCTCAGGGAATGGGCTTGAAGGCTAGTGGTCATATTAGTCGTCTAAGGGGAAATGCCTTTTCCGAGCCTATCCCCATTCGCCTATCGCTTTCTTGAGTTGATGTTTAACTTGCACCTAGAGGATTCAATCTTCCTTGAGGTTTTAGTGGGAGTTCCTTTTTGATGCCCATTCGCGAGTGGCTAAAGGGAAATTTGCTTGTTCCGATAGTTAGTCTAACCCCTTTCCCGCAGCATTCCATTCGAAGTAGTCGAAAAAGTCTAAGACGGAGAAAGTGGTGATGCTCTTTGATTGCATCCGCTTGCTTGATCTTTGATCGTCTAGCTGCCCCCTAAGCTAAGCCCCTTTCTTTAGCCTATGTTGTCTCAGTCTTGGATAGAGTCCATTACCTATCTTTCTTTGTTTGAATGAGACTATCTGATGTCCTTTCATCTCAAACTGAATTGAATGTAATAAGAGTGCAAAATTAGGAAATTTCGTACGAAAAGGAGGCTATGTAGTATGGCCCCTATCCCTTCTTTTTACGCCAGTTGCTCTGCTCCTTATCCCTTTGGGGCTAGACCTCAGCTCAGATCATCCTTGGATGCTAGCGATCCTTTCACCGAAGAACTCTTCAAAGAGGACACTGGCTTTCTATCTTTGAAGGGTTTACCCACAGACCAGAGGGTTAAGGCTCTCACCTTCTTTTCAAATCAAAGAAAGAAGAGCCCTTCGATTCGGGCCCTTTCCCACCTCCTTAGTATGAATTTTTTTTATCCTTTTTCTTTGTTGCGTACTTAACCTGAACCCTGTCTATGAGTATAGCAATCCTTTGAATCTTTCCTAATCCGCTTTCTCTTTTTCTTATGCCTTGGGAACCCAGTCTTTAGGAGAAGCAGCTGCTCACTCGTGACAATGGATGCCTGCTTATGTCAAACTATCCTCAATCTCTTTCCCCTAAAGCTAGGATTTTTTTCTTTCCTTCTCCTTCGACCCAAGCAAAAGGATTTCTATTCAGTTTATCAACTTTACCGGGCATGGAAGCACTCAAGCTAAAGCAAATGCACCTAAAGAATGGCTACTGGCCAGTGATCCTGCAAGACCCTAGACTCGCTCTGAGTCCCTCCCTCTGATGCCCTGACTCTCAGTCTCAATCAAGTAAGAAAGGGAACCCTTTTAGCTACGGCAATGGGTATAGACCTCTTCCCTCCGCTGCTTACCCAATGGACCACTTAGAATAGACCGAATCGAAGCCGGTAAGCATTCTGTAATCATTCCAAGTTTTCCAGGCTGCCCATTCTCTTTGTATGAAAAGTAGGAGTAGGAAATGTCGTAGGTAAAGCCGTCCAGTACTACATCCGTAAGCCTTCCATGTATTGCATTCGTTCGTCGGGGAATCCCTATGTTCACTCCCATCAGGGGAATTTGCCTTGATTTCTATTCTATTACGTACAAGTGGGCCAGCCAGTCCGTCTGGTAATTGATTCTGTATTCAAGGTAGGCTATTTCGTCCTAGCTTTCCAATTTATCTGTCCTAACAGCGTTCGAAGCCTAACATCCTTGCAAGCTTTGGATTCTTTCCTATCTCTGACCGGGAAAGAGGTTACCAAGCAAGTGAAACTGAAGTGAAACTGTACTCGCCTCTTCTCCTTCTTGTCCTCTTGTACTTCCGTTCTTCTTATTCTCGTATCCGGAACCGGAACAAGCTCTTCTTTAGCAGCCTCGCTTTGTTAGCTTCTTGTTAGCAGTACTAGTTTGTAGTCTTTATTGACCTGGAACACAAGCTTTACCAGCCAAGCCAACCCGATCTGACCTTCGAAACTCTCTTCTCATACTCCTCGTTCGTCGTTCCAGGCGTACTCCAGTTAGCTCTTCTCTTACAGAGCCTTGTCTGTTCGATTGCTTTCCTAGTCTTCTTCCTGCTTCATTAGATAAAGCGTCTTCATTAATAGATAGAGTTGGAGTACGTAGTGAGAGTCAAGGTCAAGGTTGATTGATGAGTTCAGTGGACAGAACGATCGATGTGAGGCCTAGGTCAAGGCAGGAAGTTAAAGTGTGACTTCCCCCGTAGTTGGGGGCGGGGGTTAAGCGTCCGATTCGACAATGAACACTAAATGAAAGAGGCAAATCAATTTTCTCACCCGCCTACGATTGATTGGAGACTTATTCAGTAGGTCCTCCTTCCCTACAGAATGGAATTCCAGGGCGTCTTGCTTAGATCGCATTTGCTTTCCCTTACTCCTGAATAGTGAAAGATTGAGCCTTTTTTGTTCAACCCAAGTGTTGGAGTTCCAGAGCACACTCTACCTTTGCTTCCTCATTCTTCTGTGCCAAGAATGATCCAATTGAATCTTCTGAAGCTGATATGTAAAATCTCAAGGGCTCAGAAGAGGCTCATTTATGCTAATCAAATTAGTACTCGTGCGGAAGTATTTCCCCTATCATAGAAGGTGTGAAGCAGGCGGGGTCTTTAAAGAAAAAAAGCAAAGCAAGTTCCAGGGATGCGGGCAGAGGGGGGTTTCTCGATAGTCCAAAACTAGTGATCTAGGCTTCTCCAGCAAAGAATCGACGCATGCCGAGTAGACTACAATTTGTGGCACCATATCCTACCTATCCCGAAGGGAAGTCTCCAAAGTGGGATTGTATATTAACTCAGTCTCCGACGAAGAAGGTTCAGGCATGCTTCGACTTAGCCCTATGATCCGCTAATTCATCTCTTTTTCTGGTATTCCGCAAAGGAGGTGGATAGGGTCAGCGAAAGAAGTGGCGAGGGCAGAAGAAAGGGTTTTCAATTCAAGGTTCCCGCTCCTGAAAATGGGTATTAAACAAAGGACATAGTGGGTTAGGTAAAACCTCTTTTGAGAGGAAAGATCTATCAAAGCAGAAAGTCCAAAGCCAAAGGTTTTTTTCAATGCGTATGCTTTAAAAGTCAGACTTGGAATATATTATTTATCTGTACTTTATTAATGGGATAGGAATTCGTAGTGGGACTTTCATAGATCCTTCGAGCGAGAAAGGTGCTGCGCCGGGGCCTCCTCAAGGTCATTCGGAACCACTTGTTGGCTGTTTATTGACCATAGCAACGCAATGTTCAGTGGTGGGGCAAAGCACTAGCGAGAAGCTTCCCTTGGGATTGTTTTCCCAGGCAATTTTCCTTTTTTGCGCTTATACGCTTTTCTCTGTCTTTGATGTCAAGCCCAGTCCCAGTGACCCATTGGATTGGATTTCTCCCTTGGGCGGACTCCATATGGGGATAACTTGTTCCAAGTAAAGTCCAGGAATGAATGCTTATTAAGGAATCGGTAAGCTGATGTGCCATTACTGGGTTCCATCCTCTGGCAATTATCGACTCGGGAATGAACGAAGTCGCTTCACTTCAAAGTAGAGGTTTGTGGTAACGGTGGACTGACAGATCAGCTCCAAGGCCTGAGTGCCTAGGTTGCAGTGGTAAGAGTCGCTGCCGATGAGTTCCAGCTGCCAGAGTCTTCGATAAGAAAGAGGCGTCTGAGTAAACAGAAGTGAGATCTTTCTAGTTCTTGAACTAGCCTTCCCCAGCTTGAAGTCAAGTGAGGAACTCTTTCTCTTATATAGGCTATTTTGCCTTGAAATCCCATTCTATCCATCTTATTCTTCTGTGTAAGTAAAGACTAGCAGGGCATTCTCTTGCATCAATTCCTCTCTCACTCACGATGAAAGCTAAGAGCTTGCTCGAAGACAGCCTTTACTTTCTAGTTGTAATCTTTCCTATCCTTTAGGCGGGGATAGGTTCATAGGAGGACTTGGTTACATAGGAAGGAAAGGCTTAAACTAGAAGGGATAAGAAAGGGAATTTGCAACACTCTTAGTAGAAGGCCGAGTTGAAACTCCCTCTATCCTCAGTTATTGCGTACAGGACAAGCAAGTTATTGAGGGCTCTTTATGCCAAATACTTTTACACTAAAGGGGATAAAACAAGAAATATCCTAAGCAATAAAGATCTTCCTATTGATACTAGCACTAGTGGGACTGGCTCCCGGGGAAAAGGAATTACACTAGATCTTGGCAATGGCACTCCAACAAGCTCGGCAGGGAGAGAAAGAAGAGAAGGAGAAGAGGAAGTACGACGAAAAGGGTATGAAATAGGTTGCTTGTAGCGATTGCGATTGCTTATTTGGTTGGGATTACCAGCCTGACCAAAGAATAAGATAAAAAGAAGAGTTCCCGCCTACGGCTACATGCCCATTAAGAGCTATACCTGGAGTCGAGCTAACTGCATAGGCAGAGGGGAACTTTCCTAAAAAGCCTAATAGCAATTAACCGCATTGGAAACGACGAATCACACTCTGAAAGGAGGTTCCCTCCCAATAGATGTCAGGAGGGAGCAAGGCGTGATTGCTCTGTCATCCTCCGACCGCCCCCCTTTCCACCTCTAAGTAGTGGTGTTGGTGTGTCTCGTTGCAATCATTCCGGTCAATCCCTTTCCTGAACCATAGGTAAGGGATGACAGGAGATGGCCCCTATAGCAAAATAAACCAGCCCCTCATTTGAGAGAGTAAATAGAATAGTGTCGGGCTTACGACAGTCTGACTTTTGAACGACTAAGCAACTACTAAGCTCCCGCCCACCCCCAACCAATTAGGGTAAAGTGTTCATTCATACCTTCAACAGCACCGAGATATTGGCCCATGACCATGTTTACTTCATCTTCAAGAGCAAGCATCCTGGCTCTCAGGGCCTCAGGCAACCCTGGATCCTTTCCTACTTCCTTAGTGATTCCAAGAAGATGCTTCAACCCTGTTAAGTTTTAGCTGGCTATCACGGTCCAATAAAGATTTCCAATTTCGATTTGGAATTGTTGAGCAGTAGGTTAAAGATAACCTCCTTTGAAGTACCCTGTGTGGATCCGGGGGCTGCTTCTGCGCTGGCTTTGCTAGCTTGCATGACGGGCTGTAAGACGCTCAATCAATCGGGCGCTATCCCACCCTTCTTCCTTGATCTACACATTCACGCCCTTTAGAGTTAAGGAATGATGGTTAAGAGTTCTTACTTTTGAGTTCCCACTCTGACTATTTAGAAGGCTATAATAATACCTTAATGAATTGAAGCGGATAAAGCTCAGCATTTCTCTAATTTGAATCGAAAGTTGCTTTTTACTCCTCCGCCTTTGAAGGCTGGTTACATCCAATGTCTCCTACGAGGCTGTCTTAAAGTCCTCTTTGTCTAGGCAGAGGTATAGCCCTTTTTGAATACATTTGACTTGGTGCTCACTTGTAGGAAGATTCCCCGCTCTGAAGTCAAGTCTTTTTTGGAGCTCCTTCCAAAGAGGTTGGGATTAGACTTTCAATTGGATGTGTCCCGGTCAAATCGTTAACGACAGATCCCTGCAGACGTACTACTTTCAATCAAACCTTCTCTCCTTTACCTTCTTGATTGATAGATAGTGAGGCCTAGGACTTGCTTCCTTAGATTTGTTGAATTTACTCTGTCTTCACGAATTGGATTTGAACAAATATCTCTGGGCGACTTTCCTTTTAATCGATCGTGAGGGGGGTTTCCACTTTATTACTCGGGTAGAGTGAAATGGCTAGGCTCCCCTATCACCTTTCCTTTCACTTGGCACGAGACACCGTGCGCTACACAGAAGAACACAATGTGAATGAATTTAACATCTAAAAATATTAGATTCAATGGAGAAAACAATGCCCTTCGGAGCGCATTTCCAGTTGTGAAGATAGACGACTCGCATAGCCTGAACTGATCAAGTCTGATCCTCTTTCTTGATGTTCCTTCACAGACCAATCATGTAACCTGATCTTATCTTATTACGGCGTATCTTTCTTGATTGAATACATCATTGAAACAATCATGCGAGAGGTATGAAATTGCTTACTCGTTAGAGTAAGGAGCGGAGCAGCAGTCAGTCCTTTTCCTTCAAGTCTTCTTCTTCTCCTTCGCCCCAACAGTAACTTCACTCTCCCTAGGGATTAATTAAGAATGAATATTCTATTGCTACGAGGAAATACTGGTTCCCTCCGGGCCTGCGGGGCAGTTACACTTCTGTCATACCAGATCGACTCGACTATCATCCCATACCAGCTTTTCAAAGAAACTTGCCCAAGAACAGAACCTGCTATTGCTATCCCAGGTATTACCGGTGGAACTGCTATTACTGTTAGCCCTCATTATTACTCCCTGGCCTCATATTGACTCATCTGGGTCGGCATCGACGGACTTAGCACTCGCTGGAAGCGAAAGCTGCTCGAGAGCAATACGAAGAGGAATATAGTATAGGGGAAGATAAATTAGAGTATCCCTCTAAACTTAAAAGTATATCCTCCCTTCAAAGGGACGAAGTAGCTTGACTGTAAAGGAAGGAAATCCATCATTATACAAAAACCATCAAAACAAATCTATCTCTTATCCTTCTTTCTTTAGCTCTCCCGGGAAAGCTATTCTTTCTATTTCTATGGAGGGGAACTTTCACCCGTTGGCTTATGGGAAACTCTCACTCGTTGGCATGAAACTGGCTTACTCTAAGGCTTGCTCACCCACTAAAGCCAGGAGCGAAAGAAAGAGCTTGGATAAAGCCAAGCACTATACCTCCGGACTAGGGATAACATAAAAATCCTCAGTCAGGTCAGGCAGAATTAAAGGCAAGGCAGAAGGAATATCTTTTAACTTTTAAGTATCGTTATTTCATCCCCTCGCTCGTATGGAGCTTCCCCATAGGGAAATCTCGTAGCGTAGGGAACTATTCGTTCGCCTGGACACCCTTCCGTGGTAAAGCTTTTTAATTTAAGGAGATGGACTACTTTCTAAACTACGATAGATATGGAGCGGATGGCGTACTGATAGATCTCCTATTCGTTCGTTCTGGATCCAGCTGATAAAGCCCTTTGCTTTAAATTAGTAAAGCGCTAACGAGCAAAGCGAGAGAGTTGCTAGTATTCCTTCAGAGACTTTCTTTTTTTATTTCTGGCTGGGCTTACAGAGGCATTCAACTTGACGGAGGGCTGTAAACAAATAGTCTCTTTAGTCCCATCCCTACCCAACTCTAAGGATTTACCTTTTTCTTAGTTGCTCTTAACCCAGCTCTCAAGTTAGCTCGGTACGGATGAGAGGATCGGAGGCTATGGTGGGACGTATGGCACTATCTGATTCATGGGAGTGGGAGTCGAGGACACGGCCTGTACTGCAGGAGGTTTTCTTCGGATCTCTTCCTCGTAGTGATCTACAGGTTCAGGAACAGCGGGCTGATTCAGAACTGGAGGGGGGTACTGGGTCTACAGGTCTAACATCTGCTACTCTTGGTTGGCTTTGTGGTTGTGGATCTGTGTCCCCGGGTGGTAGAAGGAGGGTTTGTTCCTTGAGCGCGCAGCCAGGGTATTTCCGATGGCTACCTGCGAGGTTAATTGTGCTAGCATCCGGGAAATCTCAGCTAGTTGACGGCTAACCGCCTCGTTAGAAAGTTGCTGATTTGCCGGGGCTGTAGGGTTCAGCTGGTGGTTAGAGCCAGTGGACTCTTCATTGTCCCCATCATAGAGAGGGTCCCTGGTGCCTCGGTGACTGGCGTTGTAGGCCATGATCTCTGGGTCTGATTTACCAAGGCGTTCTAGGTTCTCTATTTTGACTAACTTCCTGGGCGGGCCTCTAGTAGATGACTGTCTAATAGGGAAAGCTCTTTGACTCTTAGCTCTCGCCTTACCATGTCAGATAGAATCTAAAGCCCCAAGATCAATCGATTCTATTATATTATCCCTTATACGACTTACAATCTAGTTAGACTTACCAGTAGAATCTATCTCTTAGCGTTAACCTATAGTCGTCCTTCTTATCCATATTACTAGCCTTCTTATAGCTATTTTACCTCCTTTCTGACGAACTGAAGTAATTCTTAACTGATGTCATGTACTGACTCGGAATTACTTCGTATACGAACCGAACTTCCTTCTTTCGGACTAAAGTATACTTTAGCTGTAGCTGCTATGCCGTTTTCTTGCTCGTTAGCGCCTGAAGGCATAACCTCACGGAAGCTGATAACTTTATGAAAAAAGTGAGGAGAAAGTTTAGGGGAATCGTCCTGCTTTTCTTCTATTTTGGCTCCGAAGTGTCTGCCCATAACGACAGGAGTTGGGTGGATCTATTCATCAACAGCAACAGAAAGGGAGAGGTTGATGAAGAGTGAATTTTCTTTGTGTCCAGTAATACTGATTCGCTAGCTTCATTGTAGAGAAGAAAGTAGGTTATAGATCTGGCCTTGGGCAGTCCTATAACCCTCGGAACCTTCGGTTAGACGTTAGACTAGGAGGCTGCACCTAGCGTTTCGATCGTGGTACTCTAAATTACCTATCCCACCTATGAAATTCATTCTGTTAGTGAATCATCAGTTTGAGAATCATCTGTTGTTCTAGATCCCCACCCTTGCTCTTTCTCCAGTAACATATGCTGCTGCCTGTCTCTTGCTGCTTCGGCGGATGAAAGTTTTCCCTCCAATTTTATATTGAATAATTGGTGGAAGCGCTCGTGTACTATGTACTAGCACTTTCGCCAAAGAAGTCTACTTTGCTCTGGTACTTTCAGTAAAGTAAGAGAAGTAGGAAAAATATGAGTATGAGTAAGTATGGCTTTGTCAATTCTGATTGACTGTACAGATGTTTCCAAAGTGAGTCAGGCATTAGTCAAAATAGGATGAGGATGCCCATAATGGGATTGAGGGCCAGACTTGAGGCACGGAATCCACTGTGATCGAATAAGCTGTTTTGAGGTCTAGAAGCAAGGGAGCCAGAGGCTTGTGAAAGGATTCCTATCAAGAAAAGGCACAGCATAGAAAGGCGGGCATCTTACTTAGTTGCTCAACCACATTGGACTCAATCTTTTTGATAATGCGAATCCATTCGGCTCCTTCCTTTTCTTTTACAGGAAGCGACGATACTCCATTTCATTTCCTTTCTCCTAAAATGGCTCTCTCGGAGTTGTTCTCCTCCCTCATCTCATGACTGAAGGGATAGGATATAGGATAGCTCGAGCTAATATGTATCCTATCTGTCTCTCTCCTCTCTCTCTTTATTCTTCATTCGATGATTTGCTTTCAGTTGGTCCTACCCTTTTCAAAAAGAAAGGGGTAGGCTGCTTGGAGGTTCATCCAACAACTAGAAATGAAATATCATAAGAGAAGAAAAAAGCCCAAAGAATCACATGCTTTCCGTTGGTAAACAAAGAACAAAGGTTCTATAGACTCTAGTTCTTCACGACTCCTACAGTATTCTTTTTCAACATTTTGAATATTCACTTATGCTCTTATTTCTTATCGAATTTTCGAGGAAAGTTTGGCTTTTTCCATTGTATGATTTGATAAATATGCTCTTGCCTTGCGTGTGTCTTGCTTATTTTATTTTATATTTGTGAAAATGCTGCTTATCATGGGACAAGAAGGGAGGGCATGATTCAGAATATAGTGAATCCGGTGTGGAATCAAACTACAACTCAAACTCCGACTAAGAAAGCATACGCTCAGGAAATAGCATAGATGATCACGGAACCTCTTTCCTGCTTATGAACTGCATTGGTTGACTTGCTTGATGTGAGGAATAAAAACCATCTCATCTCAGGCTAGTTGAGTGGGAGTTGCATTCAGCTCCTATGACAGAAACTGCCGGAACTCTTAGCCCATCGGAGGAAGAGAGCTTTTTTTGATAGTCGCTAGGGTGATAATGAAAAGCAATTCTTTAAGCGTTCAAGCCAGCAAGTAGAACAAGTCAAGCAAGTTATCAAGCAGCAGGAAGCACTGCCAAGCTGGAATAGGAAAAAAAAAAGAAGAGCAGCTTTCTCTCCAATCCTATGATTCTGGACCCTTTCATGCTCTAAACGGGAAGTAGAGTGGTGAACGATCATCTACTTATAAGTGGTTTCTTCTCCTTGACTCGTGGAAAGTCTTACACTCGTTCGTTCCAAGTATTTCACTCGTGGACTATGGTTGATCCTCGTCCTATGTTACTATGCTAAATGAGTTGGCCTATTTGAGTCTTTCCTTTCTTTTGAACGTTAGGCATCGGCACAGGCACAACTATCTCAGTCCTTAGCTAAATTCTATCGCTTCCTATTCGAACCACTGTGGTACGTTCTCAAGACAAGAGGTCCTTGCTTTATGAGACATCGTGCCGCCTACATCAATCGCTGCTCACCGGACCTTGCTTATGAGCAGCAGAGCTAAGCCTTGTTCTATTGCTTTGGTGCTTCCTACCAAGACGATTTCGTTATGCCCCCGGAATTTGCATCGACCGTCTAAACAAAGGGGGAAGAAAGAAGTCAAAGTAAAATCGATGAGGATTGAATAAGAAGGGATGATTGAGTGAATCTTTTAGCCATAGCTGCCTTCTTCCAATCAAGAACTATTGTCCAAGAGCAATGAAAGAGAAGAGGGAAAGTAGAGCCCGGCCCGCTCTAGACATCAAAGAAGTATAGCTTAACTCAATCTGCCTACACGGGAAGAAGTAGAAGTCCCCGTTGAGGAGCCCGATATGGTCGCATACTATTCTCCGAAATACTCTCTCTCGCTTCTGAGAAAAGGATCGCCTTTCCTTTTTCGGTACAGACAAGGGTGGCCATCTATCTATTTTAGAAGAGCCTACCTCATGTGTCAAAGGTAGGAGCACACCACCGCCCATTACTGACTCATGACTAAAGCGTCCGTTCACCTCTGTCTTTCTTCTTCTTCAAGACTGAGCATTTCTATAGAGAGAGCACTTTCTTTGATCAATCTGTCATGAGAGTAAGTATATATATGCTGAACCTGGACCCAGAACTTTACTTATGAGAATATCATCATCGGATTGGAGCCTATCTAAAAAAAAAAGCATGGGAACCTGCTGCCCGCCCTTTGCAAGTTCACACCAAAGTCTTATCCAAAGTAAAGTCATCGTGAAGAAGGGCCCGAAGCTTTTCAAGAGGTAGCAAGAACTCTGCCCCTAAGCCTCAGGACCTAGATGTTCTAGGAATTTCACTGCTTTCTTTTCTATGTCGCTTTAGCTGAGTTCGAATTTATCTCGGGCTGAATTGAATAGTAGCCTCAAGTCATCTTACTATCTCCCATCCTTACTTTGCCCCCTATCCTTTCACAAAGAGCTTATTCGTGCAAAGATCCAAGCATCCTTTATTCCGCATCCCGCATTAACAGGAGGGGAAGAAGCCTGGAGGCAGAGTCTTTTCCCTTGGGCCTTTTCTCTAAATAGAAATAGCTTCTTTCAGTTGAAATCCTTGCCAGCTCGTTCTACTCTGGGTAATACGCGAGCAGAAGAGTGATCTGCTAGAATAGAATCGTCGATCAGGGCTATTTGAACTACTTCGAATTTCTTGCACTCAAAGAAGACCAATTCAACAAGTGCTAATGCAGTCGGTCACATCTTCTCTGTCAGAGAAGCAGCGGATAAAAGAGCAGCGACCCCCCTTGGTTGGTTGGGGTCGGTTCTTTCCCTCAAAAAAAAATGGAAGTAGGATTCGCTAACCTTTGGGCCGTAGTCATTCACACCAACTGATGCCAGACTTCTTCAGTCTCATGCTCCTATCTATAAGGCTTTTTTTTAGAGACTCCACCTATTGTGATCCAAAGTGCAGCCTATACGTTCAAGCCCGAGAAAGTCTTCTTACAAACTAGCTACTTCACAGTGTCCTTTCCTTTCGCGTACTCCTATGTCTTTTTCCTATCTTCTCTCTTCAATTACCGAGACCCGTGCATACAAAGGTCTCGGTAGCTCATCTCCTTCCAAAAGAAAAGAATAAGAGCCTTTCTTAACTCTTGAATTGTAAGGAGAGGCCTCATTTAGGAGCGCTGTTTTCATCCAACTATAAATCTCGAGAAAGCAACTTTACTTCACCGAAAGGGCAGGTCTTTCTTTTTATTGCTGATCTTATCAAGTACGGGATTTTCTTCTATAAGCCACCGCACCGCCCAATAGAGTAACGCCATGTGTAGATCGAAAAGGTCTCGCGAAGCCGGTCCCCGGTAGGTCTAAGAACGGATTTCAAGCTTTCTGATCGTGACTTGAAAAAAGAAAGAAGAGAAATATCATAAAGACAAGCAACGAGCGCCTTAAGAGAAAGACGTTGCGCTAACGTCAACAAGACAGTTTGCTTGCTTCTGATCTATAATTATTATTATATAAAGAGATTCTTCCAAGATTCTCTATTTTTTAGGGATCGGGGTCCGGAGATTTGGTTGGGTTCGACTCCCTTCACCTCGTTGTGGCGAAATAAAATAGATTTTTAGTCAATCTCTAATGATTCTAAGGTTGCATCTTCTTTTTTTGTTTTCCGGAGTAATTCCAGGGCCGAGATATTTTTTCTTTTTTCGCCTACCACCGGTTTTTTTTCCCATCATTTTTGTGGTCTTCAAGGCCCTTTTAGTTCTAGTTCTGGTGAAGCTTTCTCATTCTCTACCCCTGCTATTGATGAACGAACTTTCGAACGCAGTGGCGCAATTCTTCCCGACGTTGGAGGGGAGTGGTGGGTTGGGGGGAATGAATGGCGGCCTCACCCCACCACCGGCGCCGGACAATTCACCGGTTTTGGGTGGGACTGTCTCGCACGAAACAGAAGACCCGCGGGGCGAGATGAGAGGAGCCCCTTCCCAGGGGCAGGGGGAAGTGGGCGAAGGTGAAAAAAAGCTGTTGCTCGAAATAGAACGACAACTTCGGACACACTCTCGTTCCCCAAAAATACGAGAACAGTTCCCTCAAGTTGCCGATTGGAAACAAGAGGATTTCCAGTATTTCTCAAAAAACATAGCAATATCCGACTTGGATATTGATCAGAAAATCGACTCGGAAATGGCTGATCTCTCCCAGTACCTCCGGGAGAACCCAAACGAATTGAAACCCCTCCTAACTCAATTCCTGGAAAGATACTTTGAGTGATGATGAGAGGGGAGAGCACTTTGTTTGAGTACAGGGAAGTCTGCTGGTAGGAATTCCTCAGGGCGTATTACGGTTTTTCACCGAGGGGAAGAATCGAAACTCGAGATGTTAGAAGGTGCAAAATCAATAGGTGCAGGAGCTGCTACAATTGCTTCAGCGGGAGCTGCTGTCGGTATTGGAAACGTCCTTAGTTCCTCGATTCATTCCGTGGCGCGAAATCCATCATTGGCAAAACAATTATTTGGTTATGCCATTTTGGGCTTTGCTCTAACCGAAGCTATTGCATCGTTTGCCCCAATGATGGCCTTTTTGATCTCATTCGTATTCCAAGTCCGTTAGTAAGAGTTTATGGTGGGTGGGTAAGCAGGAGGGGATCCCTGTGGTTAGACTAACTGGCCGAGAAGGTTAGCGAGGTTCCTGCTATGGTGAAGTGAAAGATCTTTCACTATAGTGGGAAGAAGACAGGTGGGAGCGAGCGGAGCGAGAGCAAAGCAAGCTCTAGTGGTGGGTTGTCTTCGCGGTCCCATTTCATCGACATAGTCAGAAGCAATGGATGTTGTAAACGCACAAGTGAAACAGGAATGAGTATAGGTTTTGGGGGATGTAATTTCGATCTAAACCCGGAAACCCATATCTTTATATACGAAATTACTTCGTCCTTTTTTTTTTAGCCCTTTTTCGTTTGTGCAT